GAGAAGGTAGGGTTCCTCTACAAACCATTCGAGCTAAAATTGATTATTGTGCCTACGCAGTTCGAACTATCTATGGGGTATTAGGCATCAAAATTTGGATATTTGTAGACGAGGAATAATAAGAACTTACTTTACTTGTATTTAGTTCTATCTGGTGATAAAACAAAAAAAGGCAAACTCTTTCATTCCTTTTCTGTTAAATAAAAAAAAAAAAATGAACAATTCTATAAGGTTGAATAAAAATTCGATTAATCGTTTGATATAATTGCTATGCTTAGTGTGTGACTCGTTGGTTTTTTTAGGATTATAGGATTCAACAAAATCGACCGGCCCGTAGTACGAACTGATAACTATAGAACTAATAATCAACTCATCGCTTCGCATTATCTGGATATAAGGAACCAGTCAAGATATGATATATGAGTCATATCATTGTAGCAACTGAAATCTTTTTTGCATAAACACAAAAGAAAAACCAATCTGATTATGAGTTGTAAAGCAATAAAAGTATACAGATAAATGGAAGGGTGAGAGAAAGATAGGAAAAGAAATATCAATGATATATAATTCCAATATGTAAGGTCTATGAGTCATCTCATATAAAGGGAATGTAATAAAGCATCAATACTGATTGATCCATAATTAGACAAATCGGTGCATAGAAGAAAAAATCAAGAGCCCTGAGCCAATAAAGACTGAGAAGGTTGACTCAAGAAAAAATTTCATTCATTAATAAATTTCATTAAGGGCTCCGTTGTAGAATTCAGACCTAACCATTAATCGAGAAGTGGTGGGGACGACAGAACCTGTGAATGCATAAGATTCTATTGAAAACGAATCCTAATGATTCATTGGGTAGGATGGCGGAACGAACCAGAAACCTATTCATTTATTCTGAGAGGTCATGTCATAGACTAATCTTACAATTGAATGTTGAAAGAGTAAATATTCGCCCGCGAATTTTTTTTATTTCTAAATTTTAGTTGATTCGATATGATAATACAAAGGAAAAAGAAAATAAAGATTCATTATAACGTTATATAAAAACGACATTATCTATAAATAGAAGACGTGTTTAATTATATATTAAATAATATTAAATATATTAAAACACAAAAAATTATAAATTTAAAACACAAAAAATTATAAATTTATAATAGATATAGATTAGATAAAATTTAAAAGAATACCACGATTCCGTATATTATTCACCGTGTATATTATTTTTTAATTGTTTAATTCGCGAGGAGCTGGATGAGAAGAAACTCTCATGTCCAGTTCTGTAGTAGAGATGGATGAAATTGATAAACAACCATCAACTATAACCCCAAAAGAACCAGATTCCGTAAACAACATAGAGGAAGAATGAAAGGAATATCTTATCGAGGCAATTGTATTTGCTTCGGTAGATATGCTCTTCAAGCGCTTGAACCCGCTTGGATCACATCTAGACAAATAGAAGCAGGGCGGCGAGCAATGACACGAAACGCACGCCGCGGTGGAAAAATATGGGTACGCATATTTCCAGACAAACCCGTTACAGTAAGACCTACAGAAACACGTATGGGTTCGGGTAAAGGATCTCCCGAATATTGGGTAGCTGTTGTTAAACCCGGTAGAATACTTTATGAAATGAGTGGAGTAGCAGAAAATATAGCCAAAAGGGCAATTTCAATAGCGGCATCCAAAATGCCTATACGAACTCAATTCATTCTTTCGGGATAGGGATGTAGAAACAAAGGAAAGGGGTCTTTTGTATGAAAAAATAAAAAAAATTGCAGGTTTTTTGTTTTGAACAAATAATATTTCTTTTTTTTATTTAGACCCTTGCATTGAAAACAAAAAAAATCGATAAAAAAACGATATGATTCAACCTCAAACCCATTTGAATGTAGCGGATAACAGCGGAGCCCGAGAATTGATGTGTATTCGAATCATAGGAGCTAGTAATCGACGATATGCTCATATTGGTGACGTTATTGTTGCTGTAATCAAGGAAGCCGTACCAAATACACCTCTAGAAAGATCAGAAGTAATCCGAGCTGTAATTGTACGTACTTGTAAAGAACTCAAACGCGACAACGGTATGATAATACGATATGATGACAATGCTGCAGTTGTTATTGATCAAGAAGGAAATCCTAAAGGAACCCGAATTTTTGGCGCGATCGCCCGGGAATTAAGACAGTTAAATTTCACTAAAATAGTTTCATTAGCACCCGAAGTATTATAAGGGAAGGCCGTAATATAGTTATAGTATTTGGTATTTGAATGAAACCTATTAATTAGTAGATTTTTTATATATCACGTATATACCTTTAATAATTCAGAAATAAAGATAAATAAAAAAAGAAAAAGAGCATGTTGATTATATCAAAATTTGGGGGCAACAAAAATCTTAGTTTATCATGAGTAAAGACACTATTGCTGACATAATAACCGCTATACGAAATGCTGACATGAATAAAAAAAGAACAGTTCGAATACCATCTACTAACATCACTGAAAATATTGTTAAAATCCTTTTACAAGAAGGTTTTATTGAAAACGTGAGAAAACATCAGGAAAGCAATAAATATTTTTTGGTTTTAACACTACGACATAGAAGAAATAGAAAAGGATCGTATAGAACTGTTTTAAATTTAAAACGGATCAGTCGACCCGGTTTACGAATATATTCTAACTATCAAAAAATTCCTAGAATTTTAGGCGGAATGGGGATTGTAATTCTTTCTACTTCTCGAGGTATAATGACAGACCGAAGGGCTCGAATAGAAGGAATCGGCGGAGAAATTTTGTGTTATATATGGTAATCTTTCTGATAGACGAATTATACGCAGAACTTTCATATTTGTGAAAAAGAGAAAGGACAACTTTATAATATTACCCCTCTTACATTAGTTGATACTTCAAAGCGGTTTTACCTGGAATGAAACAAAAAAAAGATTCATGAGGGTTTAATTACTGAACAACTTACCAATGGTATGTATCTTCCGGGTTCGTTTAGATTTGAGATAATGAAAATATGATTCTGTCTTTTGTTTCGGAAAGGATTCGACGTTGGTTTATACGTATACTACCAAGAAATAGAATAAAAATTGAGGTAAGTCCTTATTTAAACCAAAGGACGTATAGTTTATAGACTCCAAAGCAAAGACTCGAATGATTCGGTGGTTTTTTCAATTTCAACATTCTTTCGTGGGGATACAATTCGAAGTTAAAAATTTCAAGAAACTTATTTTCTTCCAATAAATAGTAAGAAAAGGAATGACAAATATGAAAATAAGGGCCTCTGTTCGTAAAATTTGTGAAAAATGTCGATTGATCCGTAGGCGGGGACGAATTATAGTAATTTGTTCCAACCCGAGACATAAACAAAGACAAGGCTAATCTTTCTAAAGCAAAAAAGACTCTAGAAATCAAAAGTAACCGATGTACAGATGTACAAATAAATAAGTAAAAAAAAAAATAAGGATACGTTTTGACATGAAATGGATATATCCATATATCTCTGACTTATATTTATGAGATGATAAAATATGGCAAAACCTATACCAAAAATTGGTTCACGTAGAAATAGACGTATTGGTTCACGTAAGAATGCGCGTAGAGTACCAAAGGGAGTTATTCATGTTCAAGCAAGTTTCAATAATACGATTGTGACTGTTACAGATGTGCGGGGTCGAGTAATTTCTTGGTCCTCCGCCGGGGCCTGTGGATTCAAGGGTACAAGAAGAGGTACACCATTTGCCGCCCAAACCGCAGCAGGAAATGCTATTAGGACAGTAGTGGATCAAGGTATGCAACGAGCAGAAGTCATGATAAAAGGCCCGGGTCTCGGAAGAGATGCGGCATTAAGAGCTATTCGTAGAAGTGGTATACTATTAAGTTTCATACGCGATGTAACCCCTATGCCACATAATGGATGTAGGCCCCCTAAAAAAAGGCGTGTGTAAAAATAAACATTGAAGAGATTTCAAGAGAAATAAATAATTCAATGATTTGATCAAATAATATACTATGGTTCGAGAGAAAGTAACAGTATCTACTCGGACACTACAGTGGAAGTGTGTTGAATCAAGAGCAGACAGTAAGCGTCTTTATTATGGACGCTTTATTCTGGCCCCACTTATGAAAGGTCAAGCGGATACAATAGGAATTGCGATGCGAAGAGCTTTGCTCGGAGAAATAGAAGGAACATGTATCACACGCGCAAAATCTGAGAAAATACCACACGAATATTCTACCATAATAGGTATTCAAGAATCCGTACATGAAATTTTAATGAATTTGAAAGAAATTGTATTGAGAAGTAATCTATATGGAACTCGTAACGCGTCTATTTGTATAAAGGGTCCTGGATATGTAACTGCTCAAGACATTATCTTACCACCTTCTGTGGAAATCGTTGATAATACACAGCATATAGCTAACCTAACAGAACCAATTAATTTGTGTATTGAATTACAAATTGAGAGGAATCGCGGATATCGTATAAAAACGCCAAATAACTTTCAAGACGGAAGTTATCCTATAGATGCTGTATTCATGCCTGTTCGAAATGCGAATCATAGCATTCATTCTTATGTGAATGGGAATGAAAAACAGGAGATACTTTTTCTCGAAATATGGACAAATGGAAGTTTAACTCCTAAAGAAGCACTTCATGACGCCTGCCGGAATTTGATTGATTTATTTATTCCTTTTTTACATGCAGAAGAAGAAAATTTACAGTTAGAAAACAATCAACACAAAGTTACTTTGCCCCTTTTTACTTTTCATGGTAGATTGGCTAAACAAAGGAAAAATAAAAAAGAAATCGCATTGCAATATATTTTTATTGACCAATCAGAATTGTTCCCCAGGGTCTATAATTGCCTCAAAAGGTCCAATATACATACATTATTGGATCTTTTGAATAACAGTCAAGAAGATCTTATGAAAATTAAACATTTTCGCATAGAAGATGTAAAACATATATTGAACATTCTAGAAATATA